CCTAACTTACATTCCATTCTCAGGATTTTCTTTCCCTTACAAAACTATCATAAAACTGTACAAGCATAAATAGTGATTCGGACCCTCACCTCAATAGTTATCTTACTAGCCCACGGAACTCATCATATCAGAGTAAGCAAGTAAGTTACCTCAAAAGAGAGTAATGCTTATAGGAGGTCTATCTCCCTTCTGTCATGCCCTTCCCTTTTTGCTTTTTTAGTAAGAGCTGCCTCCTCCTTGCTGCTCGCGCTAAAGCAATTGTAGCAGCTACAGTAGGAGAAGAATGCCGACGGCTTTCGTTGTTTATCCAGCAGTTGAACTTTCGGAATAGAATAGGCTCAATGACTTTGCCTGCTTTCTTGCTTGCCCCGCTCTCCTTAGAAGCGTTGGTTGAACCGCTGGACTCTATTATCTCCGTTGATTACTATTGGATGGAGCTATAGAAGCTATTTTACCTACGTGAACACTTAAGCTAGAAAGAAAGTAGTATTTCTCATTATATAGAAAAGCCTTGAACCGGGTAACCCGTCATGGGAAACTTGGCCGAGGAACACCTCTCACAGAGTCATCGGTATCCCTGATAAAAAGAATCAAACGTCGAATGGTCCGAATGAATGCTACATCAGGAGCCGAGTTTACTTCACTCCCGGTGACCTGCCGTCGTAATAGCACTGTGGGCGGAAGTTACTATGTGATCACGGCTTCCGACACTGCATTCATACAGACAAGCCCTTTTAGATAGGGCTTTTCGAGTAGAGAAAGGTGGAAACTCTTTTCATGGAGAACCCCTTCTGGACCAAAGATGGGCATCCCAATCACTTTTGTCACAACCAACTCTTGGCAAATTGTGTTCATAATATATTCAATAATGGTCTCGAGCTCATCTGTAAATCATGGCATGGGTAGAGAAGAATGGCTAGCTATCCTTGAGTGACACATCGCAATGATTGTATCGAAGACGGGCGGAGGAACCCAGCTTCTCTCAGAGGAGGAACCCCTTTTAGTCGAGTAATTGGAGTTCCTCGGCAAGTGTTGTGATTCCCTTCAAGTGTAGTGAGCGTGAGGACCCCTTAGTAGCCCAAGCGCAAGCGCGGCTGGGGTCCGTAGTGAGCGGCTGTCTGCGGTTGCAGCTCTGTTGCTCAGCTGTCATTATTGAATATATCTCCTGTCGTCCGATCTATTCTTTACTTGTGAATCCCTTCCCCTCATCAACTAATTAATGAGAGCCTCCCCTCCCCTTACAGGCTTGCTTGAACTTCCCTTTCCGTAGTAGTATGACTCTTCTGTCCGGGTCTTTCAGATCATAAACGTGAAGAACAGCTTTCGAATTGATTCATCTCGGCCTTAGACTGCTACGGTTAGCTCTTTCCCGAGCACCTGGACTGGCTATCTCGAAAGAAATGCTTTCATATCATAGCTGCTGACTTGGTTTTGAAACTAGGAGCTGAAGGAACGGCTACTGATTTGGGACCTAAATCATTTCATCCGGAAGTGACTGCACTCGCCTAAGCCAAGGCCAAGCTACTTTCATAACCACCAGGAAAGCCTAGCTACTTGTTCGTTCCTCACCCTGTCCCTTACCTAAGCCAATTGAATGGAATCAGATCATCCGTTTCTGGTATGTTGGGTGTCATCCTATCCAGTACTGGATGCAGTAGAAGGTGCTCTCGGGCGAATTCCCGGCTAAAAAGTACACTGAGTTAGGCGAGAATTGTCTCAAGATTGACAGATAGATTGACTTAGGGGAATTAGGAGTTGTTTGGAGGTGGGTACCATTACCATGGAAGAGGTAGGTTATCCCTGAAAAAGGGACTCGGATAGGAATATAGACTAGAAGCTGACAGCAAGCTCTTAGTCTTGGCTTCTTCTTCCTTTATTTTATGGAGACAGGGTTACTACCATACTTGGAGCACGAATTCATATGTAAGATGCCCAGTTGGATCACTAATTCGTAGATTGACAACCTCTAGAAAGGGCCTTTTTCCAAAAAGATTCCTAATCGAATTTCGTCGATATTGAATACCTTATTGACTTTGAGACTACTAATAGCAACGAAGCTGACTCGACCAGTTTACAACTTCGAAAGAAGGAGAGCGGAGATCTTTCTTTCAATCGAAGGGTCATGGGGCTAGAACCCATAGGCACCGGACTGAGGTATGAAATGAAGGACGAGTTTCACTCGCTTCGGGCTCAAGCTTAGATAGAAGAGTCCAATGAGCCCAAATGGAAATTCGATAGAAAACTAAAGCTGAGAAAGTCACAATCCATTGAATAAGATCGGCTAAAGGTGAGAGCTCAAAAAAGAAAGAAAAGAAGTCGCTCCCCCTCCTTTATCCTATGTAGGGCAGCTCCAAGCAGAATAGAATAGAGACTATTCCTACTATAGTATAGGGACCATTTCTATGAGGAAGGAGGGTACATTGAGCTTCAAGGAGAGATTCTTTGATCACTCAATGCTTGGATGGATAAAGAAGCAAAGGAAAAGACAAAGTCAGTTTGAAGGAAAATTGAGCCCCCGGTTAGAGCGCTTTACCTATCATTTCTTAGAAGAGGGTCCGAAGGAGGCTCAATCTTTCACTATTCAAGAGTAAGGGAAATCAAATGCGATCTAAGCTAGACGCCCTAGAATTCGGGAAGGAGGACCTATTGAATAAGTCTCCAATCAATCGTAGGCGGGTGAGCGACTCGCCACAGATTTGAACTGGCACATAGACTAATAGGAAGACTGGCTTTCAGAGGTCTCTGGAGAAAAGAGTAGTAGCTTTGGTGACGCAGTTCGGTTGTCCCTCTACATCTGCGGGCTGGGACGTCCAGCCAACCAGTAGGTGGAAGGTCTCTTTGTGCATTCTACTACTACCAGCTTTCCATCTTACTACACCTCATGAAATAAAAAGGATCCGGCCTACGGTGTTTTTCGAAAAGGTTTCAAAGGCTCTCTCTTTTCAATGGAGAAAAAGTCCAAGCTCTCGGCGTTGGGAGAACTATCAATGGATTGGTTGCTGCTGGAAGTCGATAGGGAGGAAATGTAGGACGAAGACTTCATCAAGCAGTCCCGTGGAGCACCTCATTGCTTCTCCTTTACTTTACCTTTAGTGCTTTCAAGGGCGCAGGGAGACAATTCCACAGCTGCGGGACAAGGGTCAACGTAGATAACATTAGGCTAAGCGCAGCCATCAGAAAGCAGCAGGGCCAGTGTTCCATTAGCTGGGCTTGGTCATTCGCTTGGATGGTAAGAGGGATAGCTACCGTAGCTCGGAGGTCTTTACTCGCTACCTACATACATGGTAACCGCAGCAAAGGAACTATACGGACAACCGCTGAACCCTTCATGATACCTATCTCGGACAGAGGATAAGAAGATAGATATTCTATACCGCAGCTACAAGGGTAACGTAACCTTAGCCCGTTCACTCGGCCAAGCAGGCACGGCTTACGCCTACACCAACCTCCTTGGCCTACGATCACTACAAGGGAATGAGAACAAAAGGAGTAAGAAGAAACTGGCTAAGATTCAATTGACCTATATAGCAACCAGTTCAACTAAAGGGGCGTAGCGGAGTGACCCCTACGCCCCTTCTGTCTCATCTACCTACTCCATGAGAGAAGGTGAGAACTCATCAATCAAAAACTTTTCGTATAATAAGGAAGTGGCTAGTCTATCTTTGTCTCTTTTTTCTTTCTCTTCCTGCTCTTCTCCCATGCCCGCTAGGAACCGCTAATAGTCATAGTGGGACCTCTCCTTTTATGTCTTTAACAAAGTAAAGTTCTTGTCTAATTGATCAAGAGAAGGGGATCTCTACGATAATGAAATACAGACGGACCTGCTTTGAGTGTCCTTTCTGTGCTCTGTTTTAAGCTGGAAAGAGTGCTTTCCCGATTCGATGGTTGAGCTCCGGAGATCCTCTTTTCTCTGGTTTCGGTAGGATGAATTTCATTTTATGTTTGACGCATCGCATATAGTTAGCCTGACTAAGGCATCGATATTAAAAGAAGTAATGTCAGCTCTCATGAAGGTAAGCACATTTTTTTTTATTAGACGATTCTAAGGGTACGGGACACCTCCTCCAGTCTATTAGGCGAGGTATGTTCTCTTGGCCTGAGAGTTGGTTCAACCCCAACGAGAAACATCCTTTCTAGTGTGTTCAATCCCACCTTTCATCAACTGTTGTTTCTCTGTCCCTTTTCGTTCTCCTCTCTCTCTTCTTCGTTCCGAGTTGGTTTGCAAACCATGGAGGATCAACCTTCTATTGCATTACAGTTGGTTAAACAGCTATCCCTTACCGTACATCATACTATTCGTCTCTTCCTTCGCTGTAATCTTCCTTTTATTCCTGATCTTTTGCAGCTCCATTCGTTTGTTGTTATTGTTTGTCGTCGGTTATTCGGATCTTCTGAGCCAGGATCAAATCTGTGTGAGCGGGGCAAAGACACCTGTTTGTTCCCCGAGCTACTAAAGCTGGTTTAGAAGGGTCCACAAAGCCAAGAAAGAAAACTCCTAGCTCAGAGAGCACAAATCCTTGATCAACTAGCCTAGCAAACAACTCGGAAATCAAGAGCATCGCTAACAAGAGGATGTGGCCAATTACCAGTTGGCTTGGAGCAAAGAGAGAGAGAAAGAGATTCGACTTGTATAAGAGGGGTTCCTCCAGCTTCGCTGAAGAAGCTAGGTTCCTCCTCTTCCTCCCTTTCATAACACTCCTTCCCCGTCTTACTAGGCGTTAGGCCCTCCATTGCATTCTATTCTCCGGAGCCTACCAACTTGCCTACCTCTTAATCTCCGCCCGTTAACATATAAAAAAGAAGACTCTTGTAGATTCGCCTCTTTCTTTCCGACTCGCTTCACGACTCTTTTAGTCTCGTTACGCTTAATAATCAAAATCAGCGGAAGCCAACTCTTGAAAATCTCAGGTTTACACTGCTAGATCAAATTCATACTGAAATGCATTACCCTACCTATCTAAAAAAAAGAGGGCCCTGGGGAGCATGCCACCCTCAACCCA